TATATTCTATATATATTTAGTTATTCTAAATCGAATATTATATTCGATTCTTATTATCCATTTTCGAAATTCTAAATTTGCTCTATTCTAATTCGAAATAATTAGGCTTTAGACTAAATAATTAGAATTATCTTCGAATTCTAATTTAATTGACTGAGTAGTTATAGCTATTCTATTGATTAGGTCTAGCTATTATATTCTAAATGATTAATAAAAATGATTTATTTTTATTTAATAAATTGAAATTGGAATGTGAGTTATTTTTGGTTATGTTATATAGGTTCTTCCTTAAGGAAAGGGCAAGTATAAATATAAAATGAAATTAAAGAGAAAGATACAATCCCGCTAAATGGAATCTGGATTAGAATGAGACATTTCTCCATTTTTGTTTTCATTCGAAAAGGGGCGTAAGAAAAAACGAAAAAATAAATCGACCGTTCGAGTATTCCGCCGGATTGCACGAGAAAAATGAGAGTAAGGGGGGCATATATATTTTATGGTAGTTTATATCCATCTATATTGAATTGCGGATACAGAAAAGATAGAATCATTTCTGACAAGAAAGCAAAACACCTTTCGATATATATAAATCCATATCTACGGAATTCTACTGTTTCCGCAGAAATGAAAGAAAGGGGGAACAGCATTGAGTTCCTAAAACACAAAGGGGATATGGCGAAATTGGTAGACGCTACGGACTTAATTGGATTGAGCCTTAGTATGGAAACTTACTAAGTGATAACTTTCAAATTCAGAGAAACCCAGGAATTAAAAATGGGTAATCCTGAGCCAAATCCTCTTCTCTTTTCCAAGAACAAACAGGGGTTCAGAAAGCGAAAAAGGGGGATAGGTGCAGAGACTCAATGGAAGCTGTTCTAACAAATGGAGTTGACTGCCCTTTTTGGTAAAGAAAAAAGAAAGTAAAATGAATGCTTCTATCGAATATCGAAACTCGATAAAGGATGAAGGATAAGGGTATATAGACTATGTATACGCAGCGAAAAACTAACTCAAAAATCACAACCAAATACGTATTTCTTTTTATGAAAAAGAAAAGAATTGTTATTGTTATGAATCGATTCTAAGTTGAAGAAAGAATCGAATATTCCCGGCTCAAATCATTCACTCCACCTCCATGGTCTGATCGATCCTTTCTTTTGACTTTTGAAGAACTGATTAATCGGACGAGAATAAAGATAGAGTCCCATTCTACATGTCAATATCAATACGGGCAACAATGAAATTTAGAGTAAAAGGAAAATCCGTCGACTTTAGAAATCGTGAGGGTTCAAGTCCCTCTATCCCCACCCCAAAAAAGGCCTATTGACTCCCTAACCATTTCTCCTACCTTCTCCTTTTTTTGTTAGTGGTTCAAAAGTCGGTAGGTTTCTCATCTATCCTACTCTTTTCCATTTCCAAAACAAAAGGATATGGGCAGAATTTTTTTCTCTTATCACAAGCCGTATGGTCTATACGATATATGTAGAAATGAACACCTTTGAGCAAGGAATCCCCGTTTTAATGATTCCCAATCCATATTATTGCTCATACTGAAACTTACAAAGTATTCTTTTTGATGATTCAAGAAATGAAATTCCCCTCCCAAGACTTTTAATCCCTGTTTATTTTTTAATTGACATAGACCCAAGTCATCTAGTAAGATGAGAACGGTGTGTCGGAAATGGTCGGGATAGCTCAGCTGGTAGAGCAGAGGACTGAAAATCCTCGTGTCACCAGTTCAAATCTGGTTCCTGGCATATGATTAATATCTATGAGTATCTATCACTACAAATTCAGTGATATGGCTCGCCATACATATTCATTTATAGATCATGATACATACATACTTATCCATCTAGCTAGATGTCTGGGAATAGTCCTTTTTTTCTTTTATTTTATTTTTTTATTTTATTTCTTCCTTCCCCTCTCTGTGACCCGCTAGAGCCCGTCGAAGTGGTGTGCGCGATACAAAGTTCATGATACAGAACTCTTTAATTTCTTTATCCCATTCACAATAATAATACGAATGAGACTTCAATTCCTCCGTTTGATCTAGAAAAGAACGTACAAATATTTCTTGAATATTGGGTCAAAATGAAGATTAATTTCTTAGAATTCAATAAGCATCTTGTATTTCATAAAAATTGGGGGCAATATAATCCTTACGTAAGGGCCACCCTATCCAACTTTCAGGCATTAAGATACGTTTCAGTCGTGGATGATTATCATAAAGGATTCCCAGCATATCATAAGATTCCCGTTCTGGAAAATTCGCACTTTTCCAAACCCAGAAAACCGATGGAATTTTAGGATTACTCCTTGGAGCAAATACTTTTATGCATACCTCTTCTGGTTGATCTACACCATACTCTATTCGCGTAAGATGATACACACTGGCTAACAGTCCGCCCGGTGCTACATCATAGGCACATTGGGACCGTAGATAATTGTAGCCATATATATACAAAATGACAGCAACGGAGTGCCAATCCTCGGGCTT